TCGCTATAAAATACCCAATAGATTCGAGAGAATTAAAAAAAAATATGGAATAAATGATCCAAATAGCAAATCTTTTCTAATTTTATTCCATACTAATTCAAAACGTGTTTCATTTTGTAATGAAGTTACAAGACCCAGTTCGTATTATTAGTTTCGACACGAGTTACTCATATTCAACGATTTAACCATGAGTTAGGAGTTACTCAATGATATTCAATGAAAATGAATCGGTTGATTGAAATCACAGGATGCATAGATGTTACCGACGATGAATCGATTTCATTTCCTATACCTCCCACTTTCTCTGTGTTAGTGCCATCTATAATGATAGATGAATGTCCAACTTTCCATTGAACTTATTGCTTCAATTGCTATTTTGGCATATTGTACTAGTTTGGAAAAATAGAAACTTAAGTAAGGTAAGTGCTTTAGAAACATATGTATAAAAATAAAGATTTCATTTAGGCCCCTTATGCTTACTATAACTAGTTATTTTGGTTTTCTACTCGCGGCTTTAACGATAACCTCCGCTCTGTTTATTGGTTTGAGCAAGATACAACTTATTTAAAATTCCTATTTGAAATGAAAATATTTGAAATGAATAATTCATAAAATGAAAACTTTCTTCGAGATTCCGTGTATTCGAGAGTTACTTATAGTTTCAATTTTCAACCCTTAGTCATTGAGATTCATGTCAATTCGGATTACTATTTAGGTATAGATATTCCCTCTTTTTTTTTTCAAACAAATTGAAATGATTGAAGTTTTTTTATTTGGAATTGTCTTAGGTCTAATTCCTATTACTTTAGCTGGATTATTCGTCACTGCATATTTACAATACAGGCGCGGGGATCAGTTGGACCTTTGATTAATTAACATTTCTTTTTTTTTTTATTGTATTGGCCTCCTTCTCTCTTTAATCCACAGGAGGTCAAATCCCTATTTGCTGGGTAAGTTGCTGAATCTTTTTCAGTCTAATTTTATCTAAGAAAAAAGAATCACGCTCTGTAGGATTTGAACCTACGACATCGGGTTTTGGAGACCCACGTTCTACCGAACTGAACTAAGAGCGCTTTTTTATCGGAATAGGTAAGACTGTAAAGCAAAGTCTTTTTTGAACCCCAGAATATGATCAAAATGAAAGATTCTGTCCACTTTGAATTGATCTTCGTCGATTCCTTGTTACTGCGCCTTTGAGTAGTAGCAGTAATAGATAGGGATGACAGGATTTGAACCCGTGACATTTTGTACCCAAAACAAACGCGCTACCAAACTGCGCCACATCCCTTTGCATTGTTCCACAGTGTCATTGTATAGAATTTCTCTCTTGGTTTCCACATCGTTATTTCCCCACACCATTTTTTGCCGATTTCATCTTTTCTGTTCCATTTAACATATAATAGTAGTAAAAGACTTGTATACAAGAATAAATAAGTATTTTCTATTTTCTCGGTAAGAGGGATATTTTTTAGTTATTTTCTAATTTTACGACAAGGTACTATCTTATTGACTTTTACTGGATCATTGGACAATTCAATAATAATATAATAATAAAGGAATTTCATTTGAATTAGGCATTACGTGTACAACTATAGTCGGTCTTTAACGACCTATCTATCGGATCATATATGTTTTCTTTTTTACAATAAAAAATATTACAATAAAAAAGGAGGATTTTCAATGCGAGATTTAAAAACATATCTCTCCGTGGCACCAGTACTAAGTACGCTATGGTTTGGGGCTTTAGCGGGTCTATTAATAGAGATTAATCGTTTTTTTCCAGATGCGTTAACATTCCCCCTTTTTTCATTCTAGTTAGTAACATAGTAAGGAATGAAGAAGATTAAAGATAGAATCAACTATCTGCGACTGTGACTAATCCCCCTCCTACTTTCCCTTTTTTTTGAGAATTCAAATAAGGAAATAAGGGAGGAAGGAGAAAAAATAAAGTCTCTTCAACATCTGGGAGATTGGGGTTCCAATTCGAGTGAAATTCAATTTCAATAAATATTCCTAATATAAAGAATGGGAGTAGAATAGAAATGCGGGTTTAAGGTCTAAGTAAAGAATATTATCCAAGGTATTTAAATCAAAAACGAAATATTCTACTTCGATTTGAAATAAAATTTAGAAATCTTCTGTCCTTTACTTATTCGTTTTGAATCAAAAATCAAAAAGGTGAGTCAATCCAAAATTAAAAGGAGGTTCATGGCCAAGGGTAAAGATGTTCGAGTAACGGTAATTTTGGAATGTACCAGCTGTGCCCGAAACAGCGTTAATAGGGTATCAACGGGCATTTCCAGATATATTACTCAAAAGAACCGCCACAATACACCTAATCGATTAGAGTTGAGAAAATTCTGTCCGTATTGTTCCAAGCATACGATTCATGGAGAGATAAAGAAATAGATCGAGTTGAGTACCTGTATGTTACCCCTTCAAGGAAGGGAAAGGGGTGGCATTATATCTATCTATAAAATAGAAATCTAAATCGAAAAAAAATCCTAAAAAAATCCTATTTGAATTAAAATTAATAAATAGAATTTTGAGAGAAAAAATAAAATTAAATAATAAAACAAACCATGGATAAATCCAAGCGACCTTTTCTTAAATCAAAACGATCTTTTCGTAGGCGTCTGCCTCCTATTCAATCGGGGGATCGAATTTCTTATAGAAATATGAGTTTAATTAGTCGATTTATTAGCGAACAGGGAAAAATCTTATCGCGGCGAGTGAATAGATTGACCTTGAAACAACAACGTTTAATTACTATGGCTATAAAACAAGCCCGTATTTTATCTTTGTTACCCTTTCTCAATAATGAGAAACAATTTGAAAGAGCCGAGTTAACCGATAGAACTACAGGTCTTAGAACCAGAATGAAAAGGGTTTACTCTTGAATCATAATTTCAATCTGAACTCAAAGACAAGATTGGTTCTTTTCCGAGAATCCAGGTGTGTCGTACGAAAAAAAAAAAAAAAGAATTGGAGAAAGCTTTTTGTATTGAGTGTGTTCACCCATTTTGACTACTTTAGCCTATTTTATCTTAATCATTTTTTTATCTTAATCATTTCTATTCTACCTTCCCGGAGAATGAACTCCGGGAAAACACGTTTACAATATTCCAATAGATTCTTTCTAATCTACTTCTTTTGTGATCTCATTGGAAATCATATAAAGACAATTCCTGTTTGATATGGCTATTTGTGCAAGTATTTTACGATTAAGAATCAACTGTCTCTTGTACAGATCATGGATTAATCTACTATAACTATAGTATACCCCGCTATCACGAATTACTGCGTTTATACGAGTGATCCACAGACGACGAAACTCTCTCTTTTTAATATCCCGATCCCGATGAGCTGAAAACAAAGCTCTTATTCTCTGTTGAGTAATAGTTCGAGTAAGTCTCGAATGGGCCCCTCGAAAGCTTGACGCAAATAAACGAATTTTTGTTCTACGTCTTCGAGCTATATATCCACGTCTAATTCTAGTCATTGAATAGATGAAACTTTCGCGAATAACTAATTGAGTTGTTTTCTTTCAATTATTCTTTTAACATTTCCTAATCTATTAATAACAAAACGAATTTTTCCAATGTATAAACTATAAATTCCAATGGCTTTGTCTACTATAACCTTCCTAACCACGATTTTTTTATTTCAATGCGAAATATGAAAGAAATTTTATTCTTTTACAGATGTCAAAAATATAGCAAATAAAAAATAGAAATGGATAAAGAAATAGTGTAGTGGGTTCCATCGTTTCTATGGTAACTTCTTAAACGGGGAGGTCTTCTCTATACACCGGAGCCCTCACTTCATTTAATCCAGGTTATTGGTAACTTGTATAGTTCATCCTCTTTGGCTCTACCCATGAATTATCCAGTAATAGTCCGTTCACAACGAAACCCACCTATACAGTAACGGTATTTAATTAGGAAAGTTAGCTGGGTAGCTGACCCTTTGATAGTCCGTTCTTGGCAGAGTAGGGGCGTAATCTTTATGCTTTAAAAAAAATTCCTCCGCTTAATGGATAATCATTTTATACCAATGGAGAATTGCTTCCCATCTTACATTGAGGTAATTCGGCTTGCACCAATGGAAACCATAAAATTCATACACAATGCAGGAATATGAGAGGGGTTCTTTATTTCTTTGTTTTAGATAAATAAAATAGTAAAGAGAATAAAGAAAAAAAGGCCCCTCTTCGATTCTATCCTATTTACCGGTACTCATCAGCACGTTGTTTTCTTGCTTTTGTACCAGGCCATTATATGATCGAAACGAGTCGCGCATACACCCGAGTACATGTTCCTCGTCGTTGAGGACATCCCCTAAGAGCGGGGGATTTCGTGACATTTCTGATTGGCTGTCTTGTATTTCTAATAAGTTGTTTAATGGTTGGCATGTTGAATTGGATACATAATGGGCTGGTTTAGATTGATCCTAACCGGATGATTATGAATTACGTCTATTTCTATTAAATTACTATTTATTTAATAAATAGTAAACGCAGTTAAAAAATCTCCAATCGAGAATTTGCGTGAGTTACATGTTATTTTCATTCAACCGCTACAAGATCAACAATTCCATAAGCTTGTGCTTCTGTTGCTGACATAAAAACATCTCTTTCTATGTCTTCGGATACAACCCATAGGGCTTTGCCCGTTCTTTGTCCATAAACCCTTGTGAGGGTTTCGCGCAGTTTCAACAGTTCTTCCGCTTCCAGGATAAACTCTCCCGCTTGTGCCTCATAAAACGAACTAGCAGGTTGATGGATCATTACCCTGATAATAGATAATAGAATAAAAAGTTTCTCTATCTTACATGCTGAAGCGAATAGAAAAGAAATATAAAGAATAATAGGAAAAAGATCGAATTGAACAACCGTACAGGCACCCTTCTTGCATATGCATACGGCTCTACACTAAGATAAAATTGACCTAACTTGGCCTCTTTATTGAAAAAAGAAAGAGAAAGATAGAATATATCATACCCAGGCGATTAAATGATCAAATTGCCGCCCTTCCTTTCGGAATATGTATAAAATACTATGATGGCTCCGTTGCCTTCTATCTTAATTATCTTAATGTGATTTATTTTGGATATGATTCGGCAATCCCAAAGTTTCTTTTTGTTCCAACAAAAAAAATATTGTTTTTTGCGCACTCCTTGGATTCTTTTAATAACATGAATATTGTTAAGAGCCCTCTAGTGCGAACAAAAAAGGTTTGTGACGCTAAACCGAACTCCCAATTAGAAAATCGAGAAGACCCTTTAGTCTCATACTACTCTCTCGATACATAATCTAATGTTTTTCAAAAGAATCCAAAAATTTCTAATATCGAATGCAAAGTGCCATGCTATTATTGCTTACTATTTCCTAGGGCGAAGGCATAGTCTTCCCTTCTCTCTTAAATAAAAATATCATTGGCGCCAAGCGTGAGGGAATGCTAGACGTTTGGTAATTTCCCCCCCGACCAGGATAAAAGATCCCATTGACGCGGCTAATCCCATGCATATTGTATGGACATCAGGTCGCACAAATTGCATAGTATCATAAATAGCTACTCCAGGTATTACCCACCCGCCGGGAGAGTTTATAAACAAATACAGATCCTTGTTATCATCTTCAATACTGAGATATATCATAAGACCAATAAGTTGATTTGAGATCTCGCTATCAACTGCTTGGCCCAAAAAAAGTAATCTTTCTCGATAAAGTCGGTTGATTAGGGTACAATTGTACTCTTTCAGAACCGTACACGCACCTTTTGATGCATACGGTTCAAAAAAATCTCAAAAATAAAAAAGAATCAATGTATGGATTCCAGACCTTTCGCTTTTCCCATAATAGGGTTTTTCTTACTAAAAAAAAAGAGATTTTCTTCTTTAATAAAAATAAAGACGAGTTTTACTGCTTTCTTTTTCTTAGAATTCTAATAAAGAAAAAGTCACTAAATTTATTGAATTAACTTCTCATTGATGTATTGTTTCATCGACCAACCCCGATGATATTTTCTTGTTCCTGAGTGAGTCTCTTTTCTCTTTTTAGGTTTCTGCTCTACTCCGGGTAAAGATTGACCCGATTTGGATTTGCACATATAGGACAAATACTGTTATTACCATTTTCTTTTTTTATGACTTTCTGCTTATTTTTTCAATTCAGTTTATACGTTCTACCAAGTCTTGATTAAGAGTTTTAAATCAACCCGTTTAACAGATATTCCACATAGGAGTCATTTAGGATGGAACTAGTAATCATAGATATATTACCAATTGAGTTGGGTTTTTCTAAACAGAGCCTGAATACTTTCTTTTTTTTTAATTCAACCAAGCCAACCATAAATCATTGTAATTGAGAATAGTAATATGGATCCTCTCAAAATGGATCAAATTGTACTTCACGCTCCAAATATTTTATGATTTAATGACTCCTTATTGGGCGAAACAGAGGATATCTCGATTGGGGAGAGAACGGGTAAATCCCATATGACCCAATATATCTGACAAGTCGCACTATACGTCAACCCAAGATGCATTTTCCTCTCCAGGGCTTCGGAAAGGTACTTTTGGAACACCGATAGGCATTAGCTCAAAGAAAAAATAACTAAGTACTATATTTAACTTTGATGTGAAAACGTAAGAATATGATTTTATTGTGTTTCTAATTTGAAAATGTTCGCTTTTATCGGATTTCTTTTTTGCATAGATTACAAAAAGTTAGAAAGAAAAAAAGAAGGACTAAAGTCAAATTAGTAGTAATAGAGCGATGAGTAAGTATGTACGTATTCGCTACCCGAAAATGTTATTCAACCCCATTGCGTATTGATACTTATCGAGTATAGAATAAATCTGCTTCTCTTTGTTCCTATGAACATAATTGTTCCGTTAATTAAATAATTAAAAGATTTTAGTAATAACAGATTAACAACAGACTAGAAAAAGAATAACTATTAACCCCTGTTCTGAAATAATTCACTGAACAGCGAGGATCAATAGGATAGTCACAATAGAGTCTTTTCCAGTGCAATAAAGTTACGTAGTGTCTATCTATCTTTGATAAAGGGGAATTTCTATGGGTTTGCCTTGGTATCGTGTTCATACTGTTGTATTGAATGATCCCGGCCGATTGCTTTCTGTTCATATAATGCATACGGCTTTGGTTGCTGGTTGGGCCGGTTCGATGGCTCTCTATGAATTAGCAGTTTTTGATCCTTCTGATCCTGTTCTTGATCCAATGTGGAGACAGGGTATGTTCGTTATACCCTTCATGACTCGTTTAGGAATAACCAATTCATGGGGCGGTTGGAGTATTACAGGAGGAACTGTAACGAATCCGGGTATTTGGAGTTATGAAGGTGTAGCTGGGGCACATATTATGTTTTCCGGTTTATGCTTTTTGGCAGCTATCTGGCATTGGGTGTATTGGGATCTCGCAATTTTTTGTGATGAACGTACAGGAAAACCCTCTTTGGATTTACCCAAGATCTTTGGAATTCATTTATTTCTTTCAGGGGTGGCTTGCTTTGGGTTTGGTGCATTTCACGTAACAGGTTTGTACGGTCCTGGAATATGGGTGTCCGATCCTTATGGACTAACGGGAAAAGTACAAGCTGTAAGTCCCGCATGGGGCGTAGAAGGTTTTGATCCTTTTATTCCGGGAGGAATAGCCTCTCATCATATTGCAGCAGGTACATTGGGCATATTAGCGGGTCTATTCCATTTGAGTGTCCGCCCGCCACAACGTCTATACAAAGGATTGCGTATGGGAAATATTGAAACCGTACTTTCCAGTAGTATAGCTGCTGTCTTTTTTGCAGCTTTTGTTGTTGCTGGAACTATGTGGTATGGTTCCGCAACTACTCCGATCGAATTATTTGGGCCCACTCGTTATCAATGGGATCAGGGATACTTTCAGCAAGAGATATATCGAAGAGTTAGTACGGGGCTGGCAGAAAATCAAAGTTTAGCAGAAGCCTGGTCTAAAATTCCTGAAAAATTAGTTTTTTATGATTACATCGGAAATAATCCGGCGAAGGGAGGATTATTCAGGGCGGGCTCGATGGATAATGGGGATGGGATAGCAGTGGGGTGGTTAGGACATCCCATCTTTAGAGATAAGGATGGGCGTGAACTTTTTGTACGTCGTATGCCTACTTTTTTTGAAACATTTCCAGTTGTTTTGGTAGACGGCGATGGAATTGTTCGAGCGGATGTTCCTTTTCGAAGGGCAGAGTCAAAGTATAGTGTTGAACAAGTTGGTGTAACTCTTGAGTTCTATGGTGGTGAACTCAACGGAGTCAGTTATAGCGATCCTGCTACTGTGAAAAAATATGCTAGACGCGCTCAATTGGGTGAAATTTTTGAATTAGATCGTGCTACTTTGAAATCCGATGGTGTTTTTCGGAGCAGTCCAAGGGGTTGGTTTACTTTTGGACATGCTTCATTTGCTTTGCTCTTCTTCTTCGGACATATTTGGCATGGTGCTAGAACTCTGTTCAGAGATGTTTTTGCTGGTATTGATCCGGATTTAGATGCTCAAGTCGAATTTGGAGCATTCCAAAAACTTGGAGATCCAACTACAAGAAGACAAGGAGTCTGATACAACACTCCTCGGGTTTCTTTCGTCTCTATTTTCATTTTATTTTTGGAATTTTTCCTAGGGGTCAGAGAAACCTTGATCACGACTTTTTTGCTCGTGTTCCTTCTTTATCCGGGAGATGGTCCCACAAATAAAATAAAAGAGAACAAGCAGGTATGGAAGCTATAATTGTAAACTGCAATCGAATCTATGGAAGCACTAGTTTATACATTCCTCTTGGTATCGACTTTAGGAATAATCTTTTTTGCTATCTTTTTTCGAGAACCGCCTAAAGTTCCAACTAAAAAGATGAAATGATTTTTCAGTATCTCAGTTGACGTAATGAGCCTCACAATGTTTTGAGGCTCATTACGTCAACTAGTCCCCATGTTCCTCAAATGGATCTCTTAGTTGTTGAGAAGGTTGCCCAAAAGCGGTATATAAGGCATACCCTGTAAAACTTACAAGTAAACCAGATAGAAAGATGGCTACTAGGGTTGCTGTTTCCATTCTTATATAATTTCAAAACCCCGATGGATCTATGATAGGATCATTTATTTACAACTACAACGGAATGATATACAAAGTCAACAGATCTCAATGAATATAATAGGATTTATGGCTACACAAACTGTTGAGAACGTTGGTCCAAGGCGAACGGCTGTAGGGGATTTATTAAAACCCTTGAATTCGGAATATGGTAAAGTAGCCCCTGGGTGGGGAACAACTCCTTTGATGGGCGTCGCAATGGCTCTTTTTGCCATCTTTCTATCTATTATTTTGGAGATTTATAATTCTTCCGTTTTATTGGATGGAATTTCAATGAATTAGGTCTCTAAGAATTGTAAAGTCATACAAGAATCATTTAAAGTTCGTATTTGGAGCCCATTATACTTTGTTTTGGGAGTTCGACCGTGGAATTTATTTGTTTTTGTATTTCCGGAATATGAGTGTGTGACTTGTTATAATCGATCCTATTGATAGTACAGAGGGTGGCTCTGTCATCTTCATAGAGATGGTTCTCCTTCGTCGGATATTTATTCTAGTATCTGGAACACGGAATATATGAAATCGATTAAGAAATATTTGAACTATGATTCATACCTAATGTTCAGATCTCGTATCCGGATTCCAAAAAATCTCAAAGACTTCAATTTTGAAATTTTCAGCATTCTATCTATTTATGGAATGGGTGATAGTCGAAGGGTTCTTACTCAGGAAATCCTTGACTTAACTTAGGTTTTTTTTATTGAATCATCGAGGTTCTAGTATGAATCTGAGGTTTTAATCAATTCATAGGTTTCTTAACAAGAGAATTCCTATCAATACAATAAAAAAAAATACGAAAATCCACATTATACACAAAAACAAATTCAAAACGAAATAGGAAAAGAGTGGATTCAAGAGGCA